TAGAAAAAAGGATATATTCCAGCCGCAGGTTCCCCTACGACTACCTTGTTACGACTTCACCTCAGTCACTTCCTCGACCGTGGGAAACATAATAAAAATTCGCACCATAAATCCACAAGTGAATCTATCATGAAAAAATTTGTGTAGTTACCTTCGGGCCAAAAAAATTCCCAGGGTGTGACGGGCGGTATGTACAAGGCCCAGGTACCAATTCACCGTGGCATGCTGATCCACGATTACTAGCGATTCCAGCTTCATGTTCTCGAGTTGCAGAGAACAATCCGAACTACGACGATTTTTGTGGATTTGCTCCGACTTACGTCATTGCTTCCTTTTGTCTTCGCCATTGTAGCACGTGTGTAGCCCAGCTCATTAGGGTCATGCGGACTTGACGTCATCCTCGCCTTCCTCCCGTCTATCACGGGCAGTCAACAAAGAGTGCTGAATTCTCTAAGATTCATAGCAACATTGTCGAAGGGTTTCGCTCGTTATAGGACTGAACCAAACATCTCACGACACGAGCTGACGACAGCCATGCAACGCCTGTTTTTTCCAAAAGATCGTTTCTATCATTACAAGAAACTTAAAAAAATACCAAGAGCTGGTAAGGTTTTGCGCGTTGTTTCGAATTAAACCACATGCTCCACCGCTTGTATGGGCCCCCGTCAATTCCTTTGAGTTTTAGCCTTGCGACCGTACTCCCCAGGCGGAGTGTTTCACGCGTTAGCTTGGTGACCCAATAAAAAATCAAGTCACGAACACTCATCGTTTAGGGCATGGACTAACAGGGTATCTAATCCTGGTTGCTCCCCATGCTTTCGCACCTCAGCGTCAGATTATAACCAGAAAGCTGCCTTCGCCTTTGGCCTTCCTTCAAATATCTACGAATTCAACCTCTCCATTTGAAATTCCGCTTTCCTCTTTATATCTCGAGTTAATCCGTTTTGAAAGACGTTCTCAGGGGTTTCCTGAGGCTTTGGCTTCCAACGTAATTAACAGCCTACGTGCCCTTTACGCCCAGTCATGCTGAACCACACTAGCCCCCCCCGTATTACCGCGGCTGCTGGCACGGAGTTAGCCGGGGCTTCTTCTTTGAGTTACATCATAATTCGTTCTCAATGAAAGAGCTTTACAACAGAAATTGCCTTCATCACTCACGCCATATAGCTGGATCAGGCTTTCGCCCATTGTCCAAGATTCCCCACTGCTGCCTTCCGTAGAAGTCTGGGCCCTTCTCAGTCCCAGTGTGGCTGATCGTCCTCTCAGACCAGCTAAGGATCATCGGCTTGGTGAGCTTTTACCTCACCAACTACCTAATCCTCCGCAGGCTCATCCAATAACAACACTTAGTTTTTTTATTCGGGATTCATAGATAATACTATTTCCCCGAGCTGTTGGGTAGATTCCTACGTGTTACTCACCCGTTTGCCACTCTTCTTGTCAGAAGCGTTCGACTTGCATGTGTTAGGCCTATGGCTAGCGTTCATTCTGAGCCAGGATCAAACTCTTACGTTTTTTTTTAGAAAAAAATTTCATCTCTTTCTAAAAGAGTAATTCTTTTAAAATTTTCCATAAAAAAAATATTATCATTTATTTTAAAAATGGTATATATGCAGGAGTAGGATTTGAACCTACAATCTTCAGATTATGAGCCTGATGAGTTTCCAGTTACTCTATCCTGCGCCTATTATGATAAATGAAAAAATCAATTTTTTTTAGGTGCGGCAGGACTTGAACCTACGACCACCAGGTTAAAAGCCCGATGCTCTACCTCTGAGCTACGCACCCTTCTTTTTTTACTAGCGCTTTGCGCGTCGTGACTCATATATTTTTGGCGGGAGAGGGACTCGAACCCCCGACATGCAGATTATGATCCTGCCGTTCTACCAACTGAACTATCCAGCCTTTTCTAGCTTTTTCCAAAAGAAAACGTTATCCTAAGCCTTTAATAAAAAAATCTTTTTTTATTAAGCTTAGTAGGAATCGAACCTACATTCTCCCGTTATGAGCGGGACGTTCTAACCGTTGAACTATAAGCTCTTTTTTTTTCTAAAAAAATTTTATGTTTTACAGTTGTAACAACAACAACAAATATTTCTTTTTTATTTTTGTGAGTATCACAAAAATAAAAAATATGCGGATATGATGAAATTGGTAGACATATCAGGTTTAGATTCTGATGAACTTTGTTCGTGGGGGTTCAAATCCCTCTATCCGTAATTATTAAAATAAAGGATAGATGTCTGAGTGGCTTAAGGTATCAGTCTTGAAAACTGAAGTGTTGAAAAACACCGGGTGTTCGAATCACCCTCTATCCGAAATAAAAAAAAACGTATACACACACAAAGTTATCCCATGTATAAAGAGAAAAACCCAAAGATTCGTCTTGAAAGAATATGTAACACCCGAACCCACTCTGAATTCGATAATGTGAAAGTATTCTTTACTGTATGTATTGCTCCCAGCGAGAGACGCAGTACGAGTCTTTTTTTTATAATATATCTAATATGTTTAATAGATTTCAATTAAAAAAAAGATTTTTTTAGAGTTGCTATGGGGCCGAGAAAGGTTTAATTTATATAATTGATAAATTTAGGGGGGTAATTCCTATTCCCCCTGAAAAGATAACAAACAATAGTTTATTTATTATAGTTCTATATGTATGATTATGCTCCACCCCACCAATAAATAGAAATGAATAAAAATAACCAAACAACGTCTACAAAATGCCAATACCAAGCAGCAGCTTCAAATCCGAAATGATGTTTTCGGGTAAAATGAAAATCTAAAGCACGGAATAAGCAAACTGTTAAGAATACTGTTCCAATAAATACATGAAATCCGTGGAATCCAGTAGCTAAGAAGAAAGTAGATCCATAAACTCCATCAGAAATAGTAAAAGGAGCTTCAATATATTCCATAACTTGCAGAGAAGTGAAAAACACAGCTAATAAGATAGTAACAATTAAACTAACAATAGCTTGTCGTCTATATCCTGATAAAATTGCATGATGAGCCCATGTAACAGAAGCCCCAGAACTTAACAGAATAACAGTATTTAAAAAAGGAACTTCCCAAGGATTTAATACTTCAATTCCTTTTGGAGGCCATACAGCTCCTAATTCAATAGTTGGTGCTAGACTTGAATGAAAAAAAGCCCAAAAGAAAGCTACAAAAAACATAACTTCTGAAACAATAAATAAAATCATACCCCATCGTAATCCGATCTGAACAACTTGAGTATGCTGTCCTTCAAAAGTAGCTTCTCGAACAATGTCTCTCCACCAAACATACATAGTATAAACTAACATACTTAATCCTAATGGAAACATAATACGTCCACCAGAATAAGAATGCATATACATAACACCACCACTTGTAGTTACAAAGGCTGCAAGAGAACCGAAAATAGGCCATGGACTTGGATCAACTAAATGAAATGGGTGTTGAGGTGCGTGACTACTCATATTAAATTTCTTTCTTTTTTTCAACGCGAATCTATGAAAAATCGCTTGAATTAAAATTTCCTAGTTTTTTAGGTGTCAAGCTTTGACATTCTTTTTAAAAGAATTTTTACTATCCTTTCGGACATAGTTCTCAAGAAAATATCAAAAGCATAGGAAATCTGAAATGTAGTATTCAGTCAAAAAGAAAAATTCATTTTCCAGTTTTGATCGAATTTTTTAGATTAGCCCCTTCTAGCCCTAGAGGCGTGAAGGGCATCAAGCCTACTATGAAGTTTAAGCTTGTTCTAATTTATTTGCTACCCAAGCAATGTAGTTTTCTAATGAAACAGCTTCTACTACAATAGGCATGAATGCGTGGTTAGTTCCACAAATTTCGCTACATTGTCCGTAGAAAACTCCTTCACGTTGAATAAAAGTAGAAACTTGATTTAGTCGCCCAGGAACAGCATCACATTTAATACCTAGTGAAGGAACTGCCCAGCTATGTAATACATCTGCAGCAGTAATGATAATTCGAATATGAGTATGAGCTGGAACAACTACACGATTATCAACTTCAAGAAGTCGTAATTGCCCTAATTCTAAATCTTCTTCTGGAATCATATAGCTATCAAAAGCAATAGTTTCCGGATAGTCAGAATACTCATAACTCCAATACCATTGATGACCAATTGCTTTTACTGTTAAAGCCGGATCTACGACTTCTTCCATAGAATATAGAAGAGCGAATGATGGAACAGCAATTAAAATTAAAATTAAACTTGGTGTAACTGTCCAGATAATTTCAATTGCAGTACCATGTACAATTTTTTCTGGAATTGGGTTTTTTGTATGGTGAAAGTGATATAAAGTACGTACTAACATCCATACTACAAAACAAGTAACAAAAACAATAAAGAAAAAGATATCGTGGTGAAGATCAATAATCCCTTGCATTACTGGAGTTGCTGCATCTTGAAATCCTAGTTGCCAAGGTTCTGCTGCATCCATCCAAGCAATTCGTGGAATAAAAGGAAGAAAATTCATAATTATGTGCCTTTTCTTCGCCTATTTCGACACTGAAAATTTCAGCTTGACGTCCCAAGGCTAATAACCTCTGTAAGAAGCATTAAGCTTTTCGTAGTGATTTCCTCTTTGAAAGAAATCAAAAACATTGGAAGCATCCATAGAAAAGTAGGCTTGATAGCTCCCCAGGTCGGATTTGAACCAACGACATAATGGTTAACAGCCACTCGCTCTACCACTGAGCTACTGGAGAAATATTTTTTTAGCTCGACGCATTTAAAGGCTAGTCAAAAACTATAGTGATTTCAAAAGAAACGCTGACGTCCTTTTTTTTTGATGATTTAAAATTTCATTTTTATACTTAAGTTTTTCAATTAATAGATACTAAATTGACGCTCAAAACTAGTATTTACTAGTAGGAGCGTCGGCTAGTCCGAAAACGTCGGGCGTCGATAAACTATGCATTAACTTGACGATATTTTTGAATTGTTTTAGTGCATTCTCGTGCGTTTTGAAAAAATACTTCTTGTCGTTTTACACCCGCACCTTTGTACATAGTTAATACAATAGCACCAATCATAGCAATTAATAATATCAAGCTAGCTACTATAAAGTAAAAAAAATAATAAGTATAAATAAGCTCTCCAATAGCTTGGATAGTTGATGATGTTTCTGGTAAAAATTGAATATATTGTAAATTAAGAGATGAAGATGAAATCATTGGAATAAAATCTCTTTCTACAACAAGTAAAATTTCTGTCACAAAAATTAATCCAATAAGCCCTCCTAAAGGTAAATAAGGTAATGCTGTTTCATATACTTCTTCAATTTTAATATTTAACATCATAACAACAAACAAAAATAAAACTGCAATAGCACCTACGTATACAACTAAGAATACCATGGCGAAAAAATCAAGATCTAACATTAATAATAGACCTGCAGCATGACAAAATACAAGTATAAGAAATAAAACAGAGTGTACAGGGTTTTTTGCACGAATTACTAAAATTCCGCAAATAATCGCGAGACTAGAAAAAATAGAAAACATAAAAAGAATACCTTTTTTTTGGTTCTTTTGAAAAAAAAGACAGTAATTATGGTATATTCACCATTAGAGCAATTTGCTATTATTTCTTTAATTCCAATTCATTTTGGAAATATTTACTTATCATTTACTAATGCTTCTTTATTCTTTTTATTAAGTACTGGAGTTTTTCTTTTATTATTTCATCTTGTAACTATGGAAGGTGGTGGACGTTTTTTACCTACCCCTTGGCAATCAATTGTAGAAATGATTTATGAATTTGTAGTTAGTCTTGTCGATGAGCAAGTAGGAGGAAAAGGTCAAGCTTATTTTCCTTTAATTTTTACGGTATTTACTTTCCTTTTAATGGCTAACTTAATTGGTATGATTCCTTACAGTTTTACTACTACTAGCCATATGGTTGTTACCTTTGGATTAAGTCTTTCTTTATTTATAGGTATCACTATTGTAGGATTCCAAACTCATGGTCTTCATTTTTTCAGCTTTTTCTTACCAGCTGGAGCACCTTTAGCTCTTGCGCCTTTATTAGTAGTATTAGAAATTGTTAGTTACAGTTTCCGTGCTGTTAGTTTAGGAGTGCGATTATTTGCTAATATGATGGCCGGACATACATTAGTAAAAATTCTTGCTGGTTTCTCTTGGAGTATGCTTTCAGTAGGAGGTTTATTAGCTGTTGCTTCAGTTATTCCTTTTTTAATTGTATTTGCTTTAACTTTCTTAGAAATTGGTGTGGCTTGTTTACAAGCTTATGTATTTACTATTTTACTTTGTATTTATTTAAATGATGCAATTCATTTACATTAATATTTTGTATTTTTTAATGGGCTTTAAAAGCCCATTTTTTCTTTCTCCAAAGTCACAAAAATTTTTGTGACCTTTTGCTTTTTTCTGTCTAGTAAAGATAGCTCTAGTGATATATTCCTTTGTGCTTGTAGCTTAATCGGATAGAGCATCAGACTACGAATCTGAAGGTTGAAAGTTCAATTCTTTCCAAGTATAGTCTTTTTGCGAAAAAATAACATGCGTCTGTAGCTCAATTGGATAGAGCACCAGGCTTCGAATCTGGGGGTTGGAAGTTCGAGTCTTTCCAGGCGTATTTTTTAATTATATTAAGAGGGCCTATAACTCAGTGGTTAGAGTATACGCCTGATAAGCGTAAAGTCAGTAGTTCAAGTCTACTTAGGCCCATTTTTTCTGATATTCCTTTTGAGACTAGCAGTCTCAAACATCCTTTTTTCTGAAACTTTAAAAGCTTAACGCCTAAAAGATTAATATACAATGTATATTTTAATTTATTATGGCTCCCATAGCAATCTATAAAAAAATTTGTACTAGTTTTTTGGACGTCGTTCTCGAGGCTTTCTTACCTTTTTTAACGCATAGTGGTAAATACTATTAAATAGAAGATTAAAAGGCGAATAACGGGATTTGAACCCGTGTTTTCAGATTCACAGTCTGACACTTTGACCTACTAAGTTATATTCGCCATTCTTTACTAAAAAAGCAAAAAAGAAACAAGTCTTATTAATTATTTTGAACTGTTCTAGAACCTATTGCAAAAGACTAACGAAAAAGGGCGAGTGGCCGAGTGGTTAAAGGCGACAGATTGTAAATCTGTTGAATTTATTCTACGTAGGTTCGAATCCTACCTCTCCCATTGTGTTTATAAAGATATTTTTGACGACTTTGTAAATGTTGATTAGCTTTTTGTCTTTTCGGGATCGAAGAAATCGTTCTAAAAAATGAGCTCCTAAGAACTAGTTAAAAGCTAAGGTTAAGTAACATAATGGTAATGTATTGGATTGCAAATCCTAGAATGGCGGTTCAAGTCCGCCCTTAACCTTTTGACTAATAAAAATTATTTTCCTAAAGAAGTCAACGCTTGACACCTAAAAAACTAGCAGAAGCTAATGAAATATACTTTTTTTATAGATGAAAAAAATCAACCCCCTCTTAACAATTAACTAATGTGGTTTATGAGTTTATCTGCAGGAGAAATTTCGACACTATTAGAACAACGTATTCAAAATTATTATATGAAAGTAAACGTCGATGAAATTGGACGTGTTCTTTCAGTAGGGGATGGAATTGCACGTGTATACGGACTAAACAAAATTCGTGCTGGAGAAATGGTAGAATTTGCTAGTGGTGTACAAGGTATGGCTTTAAACTTAGAATATGACAACGTAGGAATCGTGCTTTTTGGAGCAGACTATTTAATTAACGAGGGAGATATCGTAAAACGTACAGGAGCTATTGTAGATGTTCCTGTAGGTCGGGGACTATTGGGACGAGTTGTAGATGCATTAGGAAAACCTATTGATGGGAAAGGTGCTCTTACAGATGTAACTCGTGCTCGAGTAGAAACAAAAGCTCCTGGGATTATTGAACGAAAATCTGTTCACGAACCAATGCAAACTGGGATTAAAGCTGTTGACAGTTTAGTTCCGATTGGACGAGGGCAACGAGAATTAATTATTGGAGATCGACAAACTGGAAAAACTTCAATTGCTATTGATACAATTATTAATCAAAAATCAGTAAATGCTGGGAACGATGAAAGTAAAAAACTTTATTGTATTTATGTAGCTGTTGGACAAAAACGATCTACTGTAGCACAATTAGTTAGAATTTTATCAGAAGCTGGAGCTATGAGTTATACTATTGTTGTAGCTGCGACTGCTTCTGATGCTGCTCCATTACAATTCTTAGCTCCTTATTCTGCTTCAGCTATGGGTGAGTATTTCCGAGATAATGGAATGCATGCATTAATTATTTATGACGATTTAAGTAAGCAATCTGTAGCTTATCGTCAAATGTCTTTATTATTACGGCGACCGCCAGGACGAGAAGCTTTCCCAGGAGATGTATTTTATCTTCACTCTCGATTATTAGAACGTTCATGTAAACGTTCAGATGCAACTGGAGCTGGTTCTATGACTGGACTTCCTGTAATTGAAACACAAGCTGGGGATGTAAGTGCTTATATTCCTACTAACGTAATTTCAATTACAGACGGACAAATTTTCCTTGAAACCGAATTATTTAACAAAGGAAACCGACCTGCTATTAACGTTGGACTTTCTGTAAGTCGTGTAGGGTCTGCTGCTCAAATTAAAGCAATGAAACAAGTTGCCGGAACTTTAAAATTAGAATTAGCTCAGTATCGTGAAGTTGCTGCTTTTGCTCAATTTGGTTCTGATTTAGATGCTGCTACTCAATATTTATTAAATCGTGGTCAACGTTTAACTGAAATTCTAAAACAAGGATTATATGTTCCTATTCCAGTAGAATTACAAGTTGTTATTATCTATTCTGCTACTCGTGGTTATTTAGATAGAATCCCTGTAAGCAGTATTGCTTCATTTGAACAAGGGCTTGTTAAAGAAGTACCACCAGCTATCTTAGAAACTATTCGAAAAGAACGTGTTCTTTCTCCATCTACAGATGCTGCTTTAAAAGATTTCTTTAACAAATTTATGACTAATTTCGTAACTGCTTAATTTCATTTTTCCGGAGAGGGGCTATTTCCCCCTCTCTCTTTTTTTTAAAGATTTGTTAAAAAAGTAATTATTATGAATTTTGTTATTTCTCAACATTTTAATGAAATTAAATATCGTTTTCTGTATATATTTTTCACTTTTCTTCTATGTTTTATTATATGCACTATTTACTCAGAGTCCATTATGTTTTTTTATGTGCACCCTCTTATTAATTTAACTAGTATGCAAGGAAAACATTTAATATTTACTGAAATGAGTGAAGCTTTTCATACTTATATTTTTTTATGTTTTTTCACGAGTATTTATTGTACTTTTCCTTATTTTTTCTATCAGTTTTGGGCTTTTTTTATTCCTAGTACATATCAATTTGAAAGATTGCAATTGCGATTTCTTAGTTTTTTCTTTTTTACTTTACTGTTTTTTTCGTGCATTATTATATACTTCATAATATTACCGGAAATTTGGTCATTTTTTCTTCATTTTGAAAAAAAAAGTTATTATTTCAATCTTCAATTAGAAGCTCGTATCTCTTCTTATATTCAATTTACTTTTCAAATATTTTCTTATTTTTTCGTTTTATTCCAATGTCCTCTTTTTACACATTTTAGCTTAAATTTGAATTTATTGACAATCTCTTTTTTAGTGAATTCAAGAAAATATATTTATTTTTTATTTTTGATTTTAGCTGCTTTTTTATCTCCGCCTGATATTTTAAGTCAGTTTTTTCTTTTTTCTTTAATTGTTTTTATGTACGAGCTATGTGTATTTTATTCTTGCTTTTACGATTCTTTGAGAGAGAGAATTAAAACCTTTTAAAAATAAAGACTAACTTGTTGGCCTCGAAGGAGTCGATCTCTTTTTGATAGCTTACTTGAAAATGGATTTTCAAGTAAAGCCGAATTGTAAGCCTCTTTAAAATAATATTTTATAAAATATTATTATATATAATAAATATAGTAATTCCATAAGTTTCTAGAATTACTATAAAACCTAATATAGTAAAATTTATTACCACCATCGTGGCCTTGCAAATACTCGGTTTATATCTGCTAATTTATAAAGTTCATTTCGGCGAGTAATTACAGAACCTTTTGAGGTAGATGCATCTTGTATTTCTTTTGAAAGTACTAAGTCAATTCGATTATGTTTCGTTTTTTTTTGATTTCGACTGACTTCTATTAGCCAACGAATTGCTATTCCTTCTTGTCTATTATGCGCTACTCCTATAGGAACTTGTCTTGTTAATCTACCAACACGGATACTTCGAACTTCTACAACAGGTTGTGCACTTTCTAATGCTGAATATATAGGATTGATGGATTTTAAATTACGTATAACTGAAGATAGTATATTAGAAGCTTTAGACTTTTTGCCCCCTTTAGTCATTTTATTTAAAAGCCTAAGAAGTGCGGGATTCGAATTCCAAACAGAATATAAATATTTTTTTTTCGAATCATCAAAAGATTTTTGATTAGAAACAGGATTATTAATCATTTTGTTAATTCTTTTTTCTAGTTTTTAACTTCAAAAAAAAGTCCTAGCTAAAGCGCCGGCTTTCTTTTTTAAAAAGACAATAAACTAGGGGTTTTTCGAGAAAAATTGCATATAAAATTAAATTAAAAGGAAAAAGCCCACGACTGGAATTGAACCAGAGACCTTTCCCTTACCAAGGGAACGCTCTACCCCTGAGCTACGTTGGCGTTTTTTTATTAGAGATCGATCCCTTCGGGGCCAAAGGGATAGTCTTTATTTTTGATGGAGGTGAACGGACTCGAACCGATGACTTCATGCTTGCAAAGCATGCGTTCTACCAACTGAACTACACCCCCTCTACATATAAATGTAAATATATAAAGAAAAATTCGGAGGAAATGGGATTCGAACCCATGATACAAAAAAACTTGTATGTTGATTTAGCAAACCAATGCCTTCAGCCTCTCAGCCATTCCTCCTTTATAAAAAATAAGTTCTGGAGAAATTTGTCCCTTTTTTAGAGAAAAAATGATGTTTTTAAAAAATGCTAATAAAGTTTAATTTTAAATAAAAAATACAACAATTTTTCTTTGTTGGTAAGATGATATAGATGACGATGTCAACGCCGAGGGGTAGTTGACGTCTTTGACAAAGGCTAGCAAAACCTCCTACTCCTAAAGGACTACTAAGTTCTTTAAGGGTCGTTTTTTTAGCTTTTGACAAAAATATCGCAAAAGTTAATGGAAATAATTCTATAAAAAAGAAAAAACTTATGGCTATTGAACATGCAAGCAGTATAAAAAAAGTAAAAAATTTTACACTGAATTTTGGTCCACAACATCCAGCTGCACATGGAGTTCTACGTTTAGTATTAGAATTAAATGGTGAAGTTGTAGCACGTGCAGATCCACATATTGGATTACTGCACCGTGGAACAGAAAAACTTATTGAATATAAAACTTATACACAAGCTTTACCTTATTTTGATCGTTTAGACTATGTAAGTATGATGTGTCAAGAACATGCTTATAGTTTAGCAGTTGAAAAATTACTGCATTGTGAAGTACCTGAACGGGCTCAATATATTCGGGTATTATTTAGCGAAATTACACGAATACTAAATCATTTATTAGCTTTAACTACACATGCAATGGATGTAGGTGCTCTTACACCTTTTTTATGGGCTTTTGAAGAACGAGAAAAGTTAATTGAATTTTATGAACGGGTTTCCGGTTCTCGTATGCATGCAGCTTATATTAGACCAGGTGGTGTGGCTTGTGATCTTCCAGCAAATTTATGTGAAGATATTTATTTATTCTGCCAACAATTTGCAAGTCGAATTGACGAAATGGAAGAAATGTTAACAAACAACCGAATATGGAAACAACGATTAGTTGATATTGGAATAGTTACAGCAGAAAATGCATTTGCATGGGGATTTTCAGGTGTACTTCTTCGAGGTTCTGGAGTAGCGTGGGATTTAAGAAAGACTCAGCCTTATGACGTCTATAATCGAATGATTTTTGATGTGCCAGTAGGTACTCAAGGTGATTGTTATGACAGATATTTATGTCGTGTAGAAGAAATGCGGCAAAGTATTCATATAATTATGCAATGTCTAAACCAATTACCAAAAGGAATGATTAAAGCTGATGATAAGAAAATTACACCACCTTCAAGATCTCAAATGAAGCAGTCAATGGAATCTTTAATTCATCACTTTAAATTATTCACAGAAGGGTATACAGTTCCTAATTCAGAAACTTATACTTCTGTAGAAGCACCGAAAGGAGAGTTTGGGGTCTATCTTGTGAGTAATGGGACCAATCGGCCTTATCGATGCAAAATTCGAGCTCCGGGATTTTTACATTTACAAGGTTTAGATATGATGTCTAAAAATCATATGCTTGCAGATGTAGTAACAATCATCGGAACTCAAGATATAGTGTTTGGGGAAGTTGATCGATAATTTGTAGATAATTCTTAACTCAAATAATAGTTGAGTTAAGAATTATATTAACATAATTCCTATAATATTTCTTATTTAGTGAAATAAAGGGCAATTAGCTCAGTTGGTAGAGCATCTCGCTTACAACGAGGATGTCAGCGGTTCGAGTCCGTTATTGCCTATTTTTTCTACATTTAAATAGTTGGGATCATAGAAATTTTAGGGAAAATAACTTAGTTGGTTAGAGTACTGGTCTGTCACGCCAGAGGTCGCGGGTTCGAGTCCCGTTTTTCCCGTCTAGAAAATAATCATTAGATTCTAGAATCAATATGAACTTTTTCAAGATTAATAACCAGACAAAAAAAGCTTAAAAATATGCTTGAATATATTTCAATACTTGTTTATTTAATTATTAGTCTAGGTCTTGCCGGGTTAATTTTAGGTCTATCTTTTCTAGTAGGTACACCTCAGAAAGCAGACCCCGAAAAATTATCTGCGTACGAATGCGGGTTTGACCCTTTTGAAGACGCACGTGGTCGTTTTGATATCCGGTTTTATCTAGTAGCTATTCTTTTTATTATTTTTGATTTAGAAGTAACTTTTTTATTTCCATGGGCTGTAACTTTAAGTAAACAAGGACTATTTGGTTTTTGGAGTATGATGGTTTTTTTAATGATTCTTACTATTGGTTTTGTTTATGAATGGAAAAAAGGAGCTTTAGATTGGGAGTAAACTTTAAGTATTATGATTTTGATACTTATTAATAATATCAACGCTAACGCCTTTGTAGTTTTTGGTTGAAAGAAATAGGCGTCAAAATATAAATTATAAAACATACAAAGATATTTTTCATTTTAGAATAATAAGGCATATACAAAAATTATGAGTACAGTTAGCCTACGAACTCGACATTCAATTTTAAAACAACCTATATTTTCTGCAGTTAATGAACATTTAATTGCTTATCCTACAGCATCAAACCTTAGTTATTTTTGGGGGTTTGGATCTCTTGCTGGTATTTGCTTAAGTATTCAAATTATTAGTGGTATTTTTTTAGCGATGCATTATACACCTCATGTAGATTATGCATTTTTAAGTGTCGAACATATTATGCGTGACGTAGAAGGTGGATGGTTCCTTCGTTATTTACATGCAAATGGTGCTAGTATGTTCTTTATTGTGACTTATTTACATATTCTTCGAGGTCTTTATTATGGAAGTTATGCTTCACCTCGAGAATTAGTATGGTGTAGTGGAGTAATTATTTTTATTTTAATGACCTTAACTGCTTTTATTGGTTATGTATTACCTTGGGGTTAATTTTGGCCCAAAATGAAAAAGTTAATAATTTTATGAACATTTTTGTACGTCATTTTTATGTTTCAACTTATAAATCCAATGAACGAATAGGTCCTCATAATTTCGATGTAATTAGTGTTTTAGTTGGTAATTTATTAGGAGATGCTCATATTGAATTTCGAAAACCATCCAGTCGTGTTAGTTTACATGTAGGATCACCCAATCGTTCATATATTCAATGGCTTCATGAATTTTATAGTTCAAGAGGGTATTGTAGTACAAATCCATTAGTATATCAGCCACAAATTGGTAAAAACTCGAAAGTTTATTATAGCACGAAAATAAACACTTTTTCTTTTCAAAGTTTCAATTGGTTATATGAATTATTCATGCGAGAAATCAATGGCAAAAAAGTCAAAAGAGTTCCAAATAATATAGGCGATTATTTAACTGCTCAAGCATTAGCCGTTTGGTTTATGGATGATGCCACAAGAAGTAATAGCGGCGTTCTTTTTTGTACTGATGCTTTTGTTCTGGAAGATGTACAACTATTACAGGAAGTTTTACGTAAGAAATTTCATTTACATACAACTACTCATTATGGACCTACGAATACTGAAAAAAAACCAACATACAGGATTTATATAAAAAAGTCTTCGATTCCATTGTTTCGTTCATTAATTGAAAAGTATGTTCATGCTTCAATGATATATAAATTACCAAATATTAACAATTCATAGTCTTTTTCGTCATCGAGTCGATGAGGTTCTCTTGCAATTGACACAAAAAAAAGAGGCTGTAGAAAAAGGCAATACTGATGAAAACGGTCAACAAAGTAGTTACGTGCTTTTAGACCGTCGGTTGGGTGTTCCGATCGCGACAGACTGGTTCATCGGTGGGTGCCTGAAATGGTGCTTAATGTACAGTCGGAATTTCTAAGATCTTTCTTTCAATTTGTGCAAAAAAATGAAAAAAGTATTCTTTCTAGGGCTTTTCGTAATTCCTATTATGGTTGAAAAAGTACAGTCTTGATTCATTACGTAAATTATGTATTATGTACTTACAAATAAAAACATACAAGATGAATCATGTAGAAATCAAGCAAATGAGCTTTTGGGGAGCTACGGTAATTACCAGTTTAGCTAGTGCAATTCCGCTAGTTGGAGATAGTATTGTAACATGGCTTTGGGGAGGATTTTCTGTAGATAATGCTACATTAAATCGATTTTATAGTCTTCACTATTTAATGCCTTTTGTCATTGCAGGAGCTTCTATCGTCCATCTTGCAGCTTTACATCAATACGGATCCAATAATCCTTTAGGTACTGATGGTTCTTTTGATAAAATTCCTTTTTATCCTTATTTCTATTTTAAAGATTTAGTAGGTTGGGTAGCTTTTGCTATTTTCTTTTCAGTGTTTGTCTATTTTTATCCAAACTTATTAGGACATCCAGATAATTATATTCCAGCAAACCCAATGTCAACACCTGCACATATTGTTCCTGAATGGTATTTCTTATTAGTTTATGCTATTCTTCGTAGTATTCCTAATAAATTAGGAGGAGTCGCTGCGATTGGAGGTGTTTTTGCTTGTTTACTTGCGTTACCTTTTATTAATACTTCAGAAATTCGTAGTACTACTTTTCGACCAATTTTTCAAGTATTTTTTTGGTTATTAGTTGCTGATGGTATATTATTAGGATGGTTAGGAGCACAACCTGTGGAAGATCCTTATATCTTGATAGGACAGCTAGCTTCTGTCTACTTTTTCTTCTTCTTTTTAGTCATTGTTCCATTTCTTGGAAAATTTGAAAAAGCTTTAATTTACCACGGTCACAAATAATGCAAAGTTGATCGATGTTTCTACAAATTAGACTAGCCCGGCGTTTGAAAGAACTAGTGGGTTAGTCTAATTTCTGATTTTTAGGAGAGTAGTTCCAATGGTAGAACAATGGTCTCCAAAACCAGAGGTTAAGGGTTCGAATCCCTTTTCTCCTGTAGCTCTAAAATTACCCATAATTCTATATAGTAACCCTTTTATGGCCCCATAGCAACACCTAAAAAAAAAACAAGTGGCCCATAAAAATCAAGAAAAAAACTAGTATAAAAATACAAACTAGATAAATGTCCCCTTCGTCTAGGGGTCAGGACAACGCTTTTTCATGGCGTAGACACGGGTTCGAATCCCGTAGGGGATATACGAAAAATTTTTTCGTAACAATAGAAAGACCGACGTAGTAACTTCCTACAGAAGTGTCGACTTTCATAGATTACTATCTCGGCGTCTCGGAGGCACTTAAAGACACTACGAATTTCTGCTAGTACAGGAGATGTCGAGTTAGAAAAAAGATTTATAATATATGCATTTTTCGATTATTGCAGTTTTATGTAAAATATTAGGAATTATAGTGCCTTTACTTGTAGGGGTAGCATACCTTACATTAGCTGAGCGGAAAGTAATGGGTTCTATGCAACGTCGAAAAGGACCAAATGTAGTAGGTATTTTTGGTCTCCTACAACCTTTAGCAGACGGTTTAAAATTATTAATTAAAGAACCTGTATTACCAAGTAATGCTAATATTATTATTTTTTTATTTGCTCCTGTTATTACTTTTGTATTGGCTTTAGTTGCATGGGCTGTTATTCCTTTTGGAGAAGGTTTATTATTAGCTGATGTTAATGTAGGTGTCCTTTATTTGTTTGCTATTTCTTCTTTAGGCGTTTATGGTATTATTATGGCGGGTTGGTCAAGTAACTCAAAATATGCTTTTCTAGGAGCTTTACGGTCTGCAGCACAAATGGTTTCTTATGAAGTTTCTATTGGATTAATTATTATTACGGTATTAATGTGTGCAGGTTCTTTAAATCTATCTGAAATTGTTATGGCTCAACAAACAATTTGGTATTGTATTCCTTTATTTCCATTAATGATTTTATTTTATATTTCTTGTTTAGCGGAAACTAATCGTGCCCCTTTTGATTTACCAGAAGCTGAAGCTGAATTAGTCGCAGGTTATAACGTAGAGTATTCTTCAATGGGATTTGCTTTATTCTTCTTAGGAGAATACGCCAATATGATTATGATGAGTGCTGTATGTTCTGTTTTATTCCTAGGTGGTTGGTTGCCTCCTTTTAATCTTGTTATTTTCTCTTGGATTCCTGGAGGAGTGTGGTTAGGCCTTAAAGTAGTATTTTTCTTATTTATCTTTATTTGGGTTCGTGCAGCCTTTCCTCGATATCGATATGATCAATTAATGCGATTAGGTTGGAAAATTTTCTTACCTTTTTCTTTAGGTTGGGTTGTTTTTACAGCAGGTGTACTTGTTGCTTTTGATTGGGTACCTCTATAATTATAGACTAGCCCTTCGGGCGTTGATCTAGTCCTGTCATCTACAGGCTAGTAATAGTTATGTTATAAATATAAAAGGTTAATCCTTTTATATGAATTCTATATTGACGCACGAAGAGCTAGTTAATAGAGAGTAATTAAATATCGCAAAAATGTCAAAGTTCTAACTAATATAAAAGAATTAGTTATACTTTTTTTAAACTGGATACACCGAATTGAAGAAACTTTTTCTTGAATCCTCCTTTTGATTTTGAATATTCTTCTAACACTCCACTTCGAAGACCCTTTCCTAATCCTGATTGAACTTTTCGTTCCATTGCTCTATTAGTCACTTCTAGAGTTTCTAACTTATCTGCAATTCCTGAAATAATTCGATTTTGTAAATTGCTTTCTTGGTATTTTGCGATTGTAGCTCCTTGTGTACTCGAAAAGTGAGATAATAATTGATTAGGAGCTTTTGTAGCACTTAAAGCAGTTTCAATAGTTAGAAGATAAAGCCATTTTCTTTTCTGATCTAAATAAGCTTGAAAATCTGTTTGAATTGATTCACTACGAGCTACGAACATATCTTCTACACTTTCACGAAAGTAAGTAAGACTAAATAATAAAAACAATAAAAAACTTAAGGCAACTAAAATTTCTGCATTATACAGAATAATACGTTTTGAGCTTAAAGTAATAAAAGCTAAAAATCCAAAACCAAAGAGAATAAGGTTTTCTCTAGTAAGCGAAAAAGGCATAAAAATCTTTCTTTTTTAAATATGTGCTATATAATTAATAAGTACTGGTAAGTCGAAAATCCCTTTTATGTTAAGGTTTTTTAAATTTTTGTGAATTTAAAAAAATGCGACGCCCGAAGGGCTAGTCTATCGACTAGTTGCTTTTTTCTTTAAACGATTTAAAATTCTTTGCGCATAAAGTTTTTGTTTAGCTACGCCAGTATTTTGACTTGCTTGAATAGGTGGGAATACAAGATCAAATCCTGTAGTCATCATGGTTTGAGAAATAGTCATTTCACCAATTGAACGAACATACATTCGATTCATTTGCTTATTCTGCTCATTTGTTTGATTTAATTGAAGAAGAGTAGATTCTACCCAATTTCGTGTATTTCCTAGTACTTTACTTAAGTGTTCAGTAGATGTTCGAATTTCTGGAATTCGAGCTGTATGATAATTTTGTAATAAAGATTGGTATTCACCAACATAAGAATCGCTTGAAGCTTGATGAATCTTTTTTCGGAATCGAAGAATTCGGTTCATTTTAGGTAAAAAAGATTTCAGTAATACAGCGTAAAATGTAAAAAAGAAGAAACAAAGCCAAAAAAATTGAGAGAAAAAAGTAACTTGATCTAACTGAGGCATAATTCAAAACTTTTTTTACTAGTATTTTTTAACCCCTAGGGGCGTAAACTAGTTATATAGATATCAGGAAAGAATTAATTTCGAAAATTATCCTTTCATTAAATGGATTAATTCTACGGCAATACTTCCTCGCACACGGTAATAACTAACAAGTAAAGCTAATCCAATAGCAGATTCGGCAGCAGCTACTGTTAGAATAAAAAGTGCAAAAATCTGACCTATCATATCATCTAGATAAACAGAAAAAAATAGGAAATTTAAGTTAACAGCGAGTAACATAAGCTCAATAGACATTAACATAATAATAATGTTTTTACGATTCAAAAATATTCCCCAAATTCCTAAAAGGAAAAGAATCATTGATACTGCTAAGAAGTTAATTTGATTCATTGGTTTTATCTTTTTTTGTTATAGGTTATTAACTGTCTAATTTAAAACTTAGATATTATACTAATAAATTAGATTCTAAAAAATTAAGTCTTCTAGCTTTTTCTAAAAAAAGCGTCGTCTTTTTTTTTTCAAATTAAAAAGATAAAGACCTTAAAAGTTATTATTAATGATAACTTTTTTTGCGTTAATATAACAGAGTTAGGAATCAAGATGGCAGGATTTGAACCTGCGACATTCTGTACCCAAAACAGACGCGCTACCGGGCTGCGCTACATCCTGAAAGTCCAATAAAAAACAATATAATGACACCTGTATAGGATAATCTTTTAGCATTTGTAAAAATATCGAAAGTTAATTTAAAGAATTATATTAGCCCTTCGGTCGTTTTAAACCGAAAGATCAAGTTTTTAAGGGTAAAGTACATCCTACAGGATTTGAACCTGTGACCACCAGCTTAGAAGGCTGTTGCTCTATCCTACTGAGCTAAGGATGTATTCAGAGAATTTCTAAGCTGGGTTTTGTCTTTAAACTGTATTTTTTTGTTTAATGGATGCTCATTTATCTGAAATCTTATAAACTCTTGATATATCAAGGAGCTTCAGATTTTTAGCGAATTAAATTCTTGCACCAAGTGTGGTTTTTATGAATACATTCTATTTCATACTAGCTCTTTGATCCCTTCGGGATCGAGTTTTTTTATTTTCTAAAATACTTTCACTAAGATTTTTCTCGATAATAATTAATTATCACTTTATTTTAATAAAGTATATTTTTATTCTATTGGAGCCCAGACTTTCCTTTTACATTATTCTGTTAAATGTAAATGAGCATCAAATTCTCTGAAAACTTTTTGTTATTTTTTTTTACTAGCTTTTTTTTTTTTAAAAAAAAAAGCGTCGGAAGCGGGCATAGATTAATGGTAAATTATCTGCCTTCCAAGCAGAGGATAAGGGTTCGATTCCCTTTGCCCGTAGAAATTTTTAAAAATATTCACCGATAACGTTTCTTTTATGAGTTCCTTCCCCTAATGATTAAAAGAAGTTAAAAAAAGCTCGCTTGGTGAAATTGGTAAACACGACAGACTTAAAATCTGTTCCCTTTGGGTTATCGGTTCAAGTCCGATAGTGAGCATTTTACTGTAGGAATTAATTGTAAAAGATTTAATAACCTAGTGTAAGGTAATTCTAAAGTTAAAGATATTTCTGAATTCTTATACATAAGATTTTCTACAACAAGTGTAGGTCTTGATTGAAATATTAAATCAATTTCTTGTTTTGAAATCCATGTTTGATCATATTTTGCACCAATACATTCGATACCCTTATTTGAATGTAATTGTTTATAAATTATTTGCAAATTTTCCCAAGTTTCATTAAATACATAAAATAAAGGACCCTGAAAAGGACTTTCTTGAAATTTTGTACTTAATTTCCATACAGATGTAGGATTTATTTTAAGTATTTGTACTTTTATTTGCTCCTTTTCTGATGTGCTCATAGGAAAAGTTTGATATAATAAAGCATAAGGATATTTTTTGCTTAGTGTGTTTAACGAAGTCCTTAGAATTTTTTTTTCAGAATGTAACATAATTTTCTAGCTTTTTTTGAAAGCGTCGTTTTCCTTCTTTTACAAAAAATTTCGACGTTCTTTAAATGATGTCATAATTTTATTTATAAAGACACTTTTAGGTAAAAGACTCTCTCTTTAGAATAGAGCAAAACTTACTTTTTTTTTATGAAAACTTAATATATACATATATTATACAAAACTAAGAGTTTTTTCGAGCCTTTTATAGAGACTAGAAAAAACCTGACCCCTTCGATCCTGAAGGGCTAGTAGCTTTTTTAAGAGCGTCGACTAACCTAAAAGGTGTCGGCCGACACTTCCCTAAAAGGCTAGTAAAATTAATTACCTAAAAAAGGATTTCTATTATGAAAAATAATGCTGAATTTTTACTAACAGGGATTGATTCCCTACTAAATTGGGCTCGAAAAGGTTCAATGTGGCCTATGACTTTCGGTCTCGCTTGTTGTGCTGTAGAAATGATGCATTGCGGGGCTTCACGATACGATTTAGATCGATTTGGTATCATTTTTCGTCCAAGTCCAAGACAATCTGATGTCATGATTGTAGCAGGGACTTTAACAAATAAAATGGCTCCTGCTTTACGAAAAGTGTATGATCAAATGCCAGAACCGAGATGGGTTGTTTCTATGGGAAGCTGTGCAAATGGAGGTGGTTATTATCACTATTCATATTCAGTTGTACGTGGCTGTGATCGAATTGTACCTGTAGATATTTATGTACCTGGATGTCCCCCAACTGCAGAGGCTTTATTATATGGTCTTTTACAACTTCAAAAAAAAATTCAACGAACAAACAATAGTGTACTTTGGTACCAACAATAAAAAAGTCATCTGTATATGAATGAACAATTTGAACAATCTATTATTTCTATATTACCGAAATGGGTTAAATCCAGTGTTCGTGTAGAAAATGAACTGATTCTTTCAGTGTCTCCAGAACATTTAGTTCCTCTTTTGTTTTTTTTACGGAATCATACAAACACTCAATTTGAGCTTTTAGTAGATGCTTGTGGTGTTGACTATCCTTCTCGACCTTTACGTTTTGAAATGGTATATCAATTGTTAAGTGTACAATATAATTCACGATTAAGAATTAAAGTAGCTGTTGATGAATTCACACCTATTCCTTCTGCTACAGAAGTTTATCCTTCTGCAGGATGGCTTGAAAGAGAAGCTTGGGATATGTATGGAATTTTTTTCTCGAATCATCCAGATTTACGTCGTATTTTAACTGATTACGGATTTGAGGGACATCCTCTTCGAAAAGATTTTCCTTTAACAGGATATACTGAAGTACGTTATGATGATTCAGAAAAACGAGTTGTTATAGAACCGATTCAAATGACTCAAGAGTATAGATATTTTAACTTCTTAAGTCCGTGGGATAATCATACTCGCAAATCATAAAAATTCTAGGACCCTCGTTTTCTTGGAATAGTGAGTTAGTCGACTAGCCCTTCGGGCTAGTAGTTTCTTTAGGAGCGTCAACCTTTTAGGTTTCAGAAAATATTATAAAAAAACTTGACATAGAGTTAGCATTAAACTAATTCTATAATAAATTATTATTTTTTAATAAAATCAATACTGTTAGAAAACCACTCGATCCTTTGAGAAGAACAATAAAAGCAACGCTTTCAAAGAAAGCTAGATAAAGTTCTTCTTTTGAAAAAAAATTGTGTTAATATGTCTAATTTTGTACAACGATGGCTTTTTTCTACCAACCATAAAGATATTGGAACATTATATCTTATTTTTGGTGCTTTTTCTGGTGTGCTAGGAACCGCTTTCTCTCTGATTATTCGTATGGAATTAGCTCAACCAGGGAATCAAATTCTTGCAGGAAATCACCAGTTATATAACGTAATTATTACAGCGCATGCATTTTTAATGATTTTCTTCATGGTAATGCCTGTATTAATTGGTGGTTTTGGAAACTGGTTTGTTCCTATAATGATTGGAGCTCCAGATATGGCTTTTCCACGATTAAATAATATTAGTTTTTGGTTATTACCACCTTCTTTATTATTACTTTTAAGTTCTGCTCTAGTTGAAGTTGGTGCTGGTACTGGATGGACCGTATATCCTCCGTTAAGTAGTATTCAATATCATTCTGGTGGATCTGTAGATTTAGCTATTTTTAGCCTACACGTATCAGGAGCTAGTAGTATTTTAGGGGCTATTAATTTTATTACAACTATTTTTAATATGCGTGGACCTGGGATGACAATGCATCGATTACCTTTATTCGTATGGGCGGTGCTAATTACTGCATTTTTACTATTATTGAGTCTTCCTGTATTTGCTGGAGCTATTACCATGTTATTAACAGATCGAAACTTTAATACTACATTCTTCGATCCTGCTGGAGGAGGAGACCCAATCTTATATCAACACTTATTTTGGTTCTTCGGTCACCCAGAAGTTTACATTTTAATTATTCCTGCTTTTGGAATTGTAAGTCATGTAATTTCTACTTTTTCAAAGAAACCAGTATTTGGTTATTTAGGAATGGTATACGCTATGATGAGTATTGGAATCCTTGGATTTATTGTATGGGCTCACCACATGTACACAGTAGGTCTGGATGTAGATACACGTGCTTATTTTACTGCTGCTACTATGATTATTGCTGTACCAACCGGTATTAAAATTTTCAGTTGGATTGCAACAATGTGGGGAGGTAGTATTGAATTTAAAACTCCTATGCTTTTCGCTGTAGGATTTATTTTCCTATTTACTATTGGAGGATTCACAGGAATTATTCTATCAAATTCAGGACTTGATATTGCTTTACATGATACTTATTACGTTGTTGGACATTTCCATTATGTATTAAGTATGGGAGCTGTATTTGGTATGTTTGCTGGATTCTATTACTGGATTGGGAAAATTACAGGATTACAATATCCAGAAACTTTAGGACAAATCCATTTCTGGTTATTCTTTATTGGGGTGAATGTTACTTTCTTCCCTATGCATTTCCTTGGACTTGCGGGAATGCCACGTCGAATTCCTGATTATCCAGATGCTTACGCTGGATGGAACGCAATTGCTAGTTTCGGATCTTATTTATCTATTTTAGGGGCTTTATTCTTTTTCTACGTAGTTTATGCTACATTAACTGGAAATGAAAAAGTTGGAAACAACCCTTGGGCGGATAAAACTCGAGATTATGCATCAACTTTAGAATGGATGGTTGGATCTCCACCAGCATTTCACACCTTTCATCAAATTCCTACAATTAAAGAAACAAGTGCTTAATTAATGCCTACAATGAATCAAATTCTTCGAACACCTCGTTTACCAAAACAACGAATCAACCGAGCAAAAGCTCTTCAAGGATGCCCCCAAAAACAGGGGGTATGTCTTCGTGTTTATACTACAAAGCCAAAAAAACCAAATTCTGCTTTACGGAAAATAGCAAAAGTTCGATTAACTAATCGTTCAGAAGTTATTGCTTACATTCCAGGAGAAGGTCATCATTTACAAGAACATTCTGTCGTATTATTGCGTGGAGGGCGAGTTAAAGACTTACCAGGTGTAAAATATCATATAATTCGAGGGGTTCTTGATCTTCAAGGAGTAGCTAATCGAAAGCAAGGACGTTCAAAATATGGAACAAAACGAGCTAAATCATAGTTCGTTTTACTTCATATTTTGTTTATATTATTATATAAATAAATATATGCGAAAAAGAGAAAATATATGCATTTACCTGATATTAATCAGTCAAAAACTGAATTTCCTATTATGCAATTAATCCTTCAATCTCATGATGTAATTGCTTTAAATAATGCGCTTAATACTGTTAGTCTTAATTCATCAGAATTAAGTAATATAAAAATTGTTCGTTTACCTAATAATTACCAAAGTTTCACAATTCTGAAATCTCCACACGTACATAAAAAGTCTCGAGAGCAATTTCAACGTACTACTATGAGAGTTTCTATTTATATTAAAGGATCTCCTTCTTTTTGGATTTATTTTTTACCTCGATTAAAACAATTGAAACTTAGAGGGGTTCAGTTATCATGGAAATATAAATATGTTACAGTACTTCCAGATTAAAAAGAGACTAGCCCGAAGGGCGTCGCATTATTAATTTTTCTATGCGAAAGAAAACTACTAAAAAACACAAATATTAAACAAAGAAAAATTTTATGACACGTTCAATATGGAAGGGTCCTTTCGTCGATCCTGTTATGTTAAAAAAAGCATCAATTCGTAAATTATGGTCAAGACGATCTACTATATTACCCTCATTTGTTGGAAAATCTTTTGAAATACATAATGGTAAGAGTTTTTTACTTGTAAAAGTAACTGAACAAATGATTGGTCATAAATTTGGTGAATTTGCGTCAACACGTAAAAAACCTATGCACAAAAAAAAAGCCAAAAAATAAAAAGAGATAACTTATGGGACAAAAAGTAAATCCTATATCATTACGATTGCCTATTAATAGGTCCGTAGATTGTTTATGGTTTAGTGACATACATTCTACAAAATTAATGATTCAATACCTCCATTTTCACAAATATATAGAGTCCATTTTTCAAGTAACATCTCATTTAAATATGGGACGTTTTTTTCTTGACGTATTTCCTAAAAAATGGACTCTTTCTTGTTTAGTTCATGAAAGGAAAAATTTAATAAGTAAAGGAACTCGATTTTTAAAAAAATCTGCCTTTTTCAACAAAAATGTACATCCTTTAGGACTTACAAATTTAAATTCTGCTGGTGTTTTTGCTATTGCATATCAACAAATGTATATTCAAAGTAAGTTATCTAGAATATATAGTCCACAACTGTTTTTTCTTTCTGCTTTACAATCTTTTCTTCAACATAATTATAAAGTAGCTTCGTTATGTTTAGAGTCTACAAATCAGGGGAAACAAAGAAAAAATTTTCGAATATCTCAACCTTTTCTAACTAATAATTTTACACGAAAATGGCTATATCCTAAAGATTCTTTTTTACAACAAGTTGAGTCTTCTATAAATAAAAATGTAGATTGTTCGACTCAAGTTTTTCTAATGAAAAGTTCAAATTCATTAAGCAGTGCTAATTTTTTCGTAAAAGAAATAACTTATCAATTAGAAAAAAAAAGTTCAATTAATCAAATTTGGAATCAAGTTATGAAAAAAGTTATTCAAACACCATCTATTCAAGGAATTCGTTTATCTGTTGCTGGTCGAATTAATGGTGTAGAAATGGCTAGAACAGAAATTCGGAAATACGGACAGACTTCATTACATAGTCTTTCTAATAAAATGGATTATGCTTGTTCACATGCTTATACTCCATTTGGTATTCTAGGCGTTAAAATTTGGATATGTTTTCGCTAGGGTTTACTAGAAAAAATAGACAACGATTTCGACGCCTTTTTTTCTAGTAAAATCATAGTGATTAAAAAAAAAGAATAAAAAAATGTTAAGTCCAAGACGAACAAAATTTCGAAAATTCCAAAAAGGAAAGGCAAAAGGAATTCGGCAAAATCAAACGGGTCTTAAATTTGGACAATATGGAATTCAAGCATTAGAAACGGGTCGTATTTCTGCTTCTGTAATTGAAGCCGCACGAAGAACAATGACGCGAATTTTTCGACGAAGTGGTAGAATTTGGATTCGTATATTTCCAGATATTGCAGTTAGTCAAAAACCCGCAGAAGTTCGAATGGGGAAAGGAAAAGGTGCACCTTCATTTTGGGTTTGTCGTGTTCAACGCGGCCAGCTTTTATTTGAAATAGATGGTGTATCACCTTTAGTTGCAAATCAAGCAGCTTCCATTCTTTCTTATAAATTTCCTATACAAATTCAATTCGTAAATATTACACAATTTTATAATAAAAATTAATAACAATTATACTCATTATGCAAGAGTAATTATTTAAATTCCATTAAATGTTAAACTATACTTATTAAATTTAGTTTCACACTTAATTTTACAGCTTATCTTTCAAATAAGTATTAATGAAAAATAAAAAAAAAAGGGAGGTGCTTTATGATATCAGTAGGTACATATTTAGATGTTTCGGATAACTCTGGAGCTAAAATAGCACAATGTATCCGAATTTTGTCCAAACAACAAGGACATTTTGCAACAGTAGGCGATGTGATAGTAGTGACTATAAAAAAAGCGAATTCTAAGTATAAGGGAAAAGCTACTGCAGGTCAAGTTTATCGAGGAGTTATCCTTGAGACAAAAAAAGAGGTTACTAGAAAAGATGGTAGTCTTTTTTCTTTTGATCGAAATGTAGTTGCGTTAATGACTCCGCAAGAAAATCCGATGGGAACACGTATTACAGGATTTGCCTCTTATGAACTTCGAGCAAAAGGAAAAATGAAATTTATAGCATTATCATCATCATCGTTTTAATTTATATTTAGCCAAAATTTGTCTGCTAGCTTCCTACAGAGGCGTCGATATTTCTGGACGCCTAAAAAGCTAGTAGTTCTTTAAAAAACGTCGGCTTTTCTAGTTTTTACTAACCTTCTACGGAGGTGTTGAAAGCCGGCACTTAATAAAAAAGCTAAAAAAAACTCGACGTCCGAAGTGCTAAAAAATTTATAATAAAAAGTATAAAAAAAGGAAACTAAAAAATGAAATCATTTAGTAATTCTTTAACAAATTACCATACATTTTCAATTATTCATCAAGATTTAATCTTAAAAAAAAATTATCAGAATGTTAATCAGTTACCTAAATTCAAAGCAGTTATTTTGAATACCGGAACAAAAGTAATATTGGAAGATAAAAAACGACTGATTCCTCATTTATTAGCTATGGAATTTATTTCTGCCCAAAAAACTAAACAAATTCAAGCAAAAATAGCTGTAGCTAGTTTTTATTTACAAAAAGGTAACTGGATAGGTTGGAAAACTACTTTACGCAATTATAAAATGTTTGAATTTTTAACAATTTTTGTCACAAAAGTGTTATCTTCCATTGAGTTTTTTTCCGGTATTTCTGAATCTAATATTGATTCTTCAGGTAACATTCAAATTGGTATTGACAATCCGCTTGTATTTAATGAACTAGATTTTCATTTTGAAGCTTTTGAACATGTTCAAGGAATGAACATTACAATACAAACTACAGCAAAAACACGTGAAGAATCTAAATTATTAATAAGTGGTATTCAAATTCCTACTATAAACTAGTCCTTCGGTCAATTCGGGATCTATGTTTACAATGTTCGTCTTTCCGGGAACTTCGGACTAATCAGCACTTTTAACGATTCTTCATCTTTTTGTCCCAAAGGGACAAAAAGACTGAAAGTGTTGACAAATAAAAAACAAAACGTAGGATAAGAAAAAGAAAAATTATTATGGTTAATTCAATTCAACGTGATAAAAAACGGCGATTATTATCTAAGTCTTATGAACTTCTTCGAATGCAATATCAATCAATTATTAAAAACCGTTCGATACCTCAAGATTTAAGATATAGTTATATATTAAAATTAACTCAACTTCCAAGAAATAGTAGCATGATTCGTTTGAAAAATCGTTGTGTAATTACTGGAAGATCAAAATCAGTTTATCGATTTTGTCGTTTATCTCGAATTAGTTTTCGAGAACTTGCTTCGAAAGGATTACTTATGGGAATCACTAAATCTAGTTGGTAACATTTTAAATGAAAAAAAAGAAAATAATTAATGGATCGACTTACTTGTTTATTTTCTGCTCTTCAAAATGGACAAAGCGCGAAAAAAACTTTGATTCGTGTTCCTTGCACAAAAAATACAAAAAAACTTCTAAATATTTTTCTTCAAGAAAAATATATTCAAGATTTTTATGAAGAAAATTGTCAAATAGTTATTGTATTAAAGTATGAGGGGAACTCCCCAATGTTTCAAAGAATTCAAAGAATTTCGCGACCAGGAAGAAGAGTATATTGTTCATATGATCGAATTTCTCCAGAAAAATTTTCGATTTTTTCCACATCAAAAGGAATTATGTCTGGAAGAGATGCGTTAAATCTTCGTATTGGAGGAGAATTTATTTGTGAAATTTCAGTATCAAAATCAATATAAAATCAGATTTTGTTTTTCTTTTTATGGAAACTGCAAATTAATATGTGGAGTTTCTATAAAAAACAGTTTTTAAAAATATTAAAAGGAATCGAAATATATGAAAATATTTAAATATACATTATATATTCCTATTGGACTTTCTATAGTAATAACGGAATCCTCATTAAAAATGGAAGGTCCTTTAGGTTCAATTATAATACCTTTAAGCACAATGGACCCTTATGGAATCATCTTTATAAAAATTATTAACGACAACTCTAAAGAGCAAAAATATATAGAAATTATAGGAAATTCTTCACATTCTAAAATACAGTCTTTATTTCCTAGCATTATATCCAAATTTAAACAAATGATAGATGGAGTATCACGAGGCGTATTTACTTCCTTAGAACTTATTGGTGTTGGTTATAGAGCACAATTAGAATCTAATTTCTTAGATTTAAAATTAGGACATAGTCATCCGATACAATATCCTATAAATCCTTCAATGAAAATCGTACAAAAAAAACCGACAGAAATCGCATTATACGGTATAGATAAACAATATGTCAGACAAGTAGCTGCAGATTTACGTTATTTTCGTCCACCAGAAGTTTATAAAGGAAAAGGAATTCGATATCACAATGAATGTATTAAAATTAAGCAAGGAAAGAAAAAATAAGAATTATACAAAATGACAACAATAGCAAATACATATTTATCTCAAAAACAAAAAGTTTCAATAGCTCTTCAACAGATTTATGGTATAGGTTCTCATCTTGCATATCAAATTTGTGACCAGTTAGGATTAAGTCCTAATTTTAAAATTGAACAATTAAATCGAAATCAAGTTGAACAATTAAGTTTGCTTGTTAGTCAATCGTATGTAACTGGATCTAAATTAAAAAGAACGATTCAGCAAGATATGTCACGTTTAATTTCTATTAGTTGTTATCGTGGATTTCGTTATATTCAGAAATTGCCTGTACGAGGACAACGGACTCATACAAATGCTAAAACTGCAAGGAAACGGATGCCTACAGTAACTAGAACAAGAAAAGGAATAGCCTAAAGGGCGTCGACCTTTAGATTTTGAAAAAAGAAAATAATTAATGTTAAAAAAACAACAAAAGCAACGAAGAAAACAATCAATAAATCTTCTAGGTATAATTTATGTGCAAAGTACAAAAAACAATACAATTTTAACTTTAACAGATTCTGTCGGAGCTGCTAAAGCATGGTCATCTGCTGGATCCGTTGGATTTAAGGGTGCTCGTCGTGCAACAGGATTTGCAGCTCAAACAGCTGCTGAAACACTTGCAAAAAAATCTAGTCGTTTAGGCTTTTTTCATATTGATGTAAAACTAAAAGGATTAGGAAATGGACGACGTAGTTCTTTGCGAGGGTTAAAATTAGGAGGACTAAAAATTCGAAAAATTCAAGATATAACACCTCTTCCACATAATGGATGTCGTCAACCTAAACAAAGACGTATTTAGTTTTCACTTGAAAAATACTAGTATTTTTCAAGTGAAAACTTCAAAATATCAAATGAGGAACTTTCAAGTTTTTAGCATATCTATTAAAAGGGGCGAACCCGTCTAACGGGTCCGCAGTTCCTTTAAAATACGAATAAAATTAAGAAAGCCATCATTAAAGCGAATAAAGCAATAGCTTCAGTTAACGCAAATCCTAAAATAGCGTATCCGAATAATTGTTTTGTTAATGATGGGTTTCGTGCTACTGAGTTAATTAAAGAACCGAAAACGATTCCAATACCAGCTCCTGCTCCCGCTAAAGCGATGGTAGCACATCCTGCTCCAATTAATTTTGCTCCTTCTAACATAAAAAAGATCTTTTAATTTAAAATCAATGATAAAATTGAAAAAAAATATATATATATATATGACGCTTCCAAATGGAAGCTAAAAGGTTTATTAGTTCTAAACGTCTCTTACAGGTCTTCGACGTTCTCGATCCCGAAGGTCCCTTCGGGATTGGTTTCAAAAAATTAAATTAAACACAAAAAGCTAAAGCTATTTTATGTGTCATTACTAATAATGGGGATGGTACAAAAAAGAAGAAACAAAGGAAAAATAGTGTCATTGCTAAAATTACTGATTTTTCTCGATCAACACCTTGAGTATAAATCCAGCCTTTTCTTTTTTCAAAATACATTATTTTCATTATTCGAATATAATAAAAACAACTAATAACACTGGTTAATACACCAATCGTAGCTAACCAATACCATCCACTTTCAATAGCGGCTAAAAAAATATAATATTTAGCAAAAAACCCAGCTAAAGGAGGAATTCCTGCCATTGAAAATAAGATCATAGACATTGTAACAGCTATTATAGGATTCATTTTTCCAAGCATAGTGAAATCTTCAATGTATTTCATCGAAGGACTTTGATGTTGAAGACTTAAAACAACTGCAAAAGCACCAATAGTCATAAAACTATAAATAACCATATATAATAAAAGAGATTGCATTCCATCGATAGTACCACAAGCAAATCCCATTAAGATATAACCTATATGACCGATTGAACTAAAAGCAAGCATTCGTTTAATTCGTTTTTGGCTTAATGCAGCTAAAGCACCTATCATCATGGAAGCAAGACTACAAAATATAATAATAGATTGACATACATTCATTAAATCGTAACAACTAAATAAAAGAAATCTAATAAATAGCCCTAAAATTGCTAGTTTTGGTACAATCGCAAAAAATGCTGTAACAGGGGTTGGAGATCCCTCATATACATCTGGAGCCCACATGTGAAATGGAGCAGCTGTTAATTTAAATAATAGACCAACTGAAATAAATAATATACCCAATAAAATTCCACTAGATAGATGAAAAGGAATTGCGGCATTTCCAGTGAAAAAAATAACAAGCTCTCCAAAGTTAGTTATTCCTGTTAGACCATAAATCATAGAACAACCAAAAAGAATAATACCCGAAGCAAAAGCACTTAATATAAAATATTTTAAACCAGCTTCTGTCGAAAATTCTGACGAACGTTTTGAAGCAGCTAACACATAAAAACATAAACTTTGTAATTCAATTGCTAAATACATTGAAAGAAAATCATAAGCAGATACCATAATTAACATACTACATGTCGAAAATAGTATTAAAATTACATATTCAAACGCGTGAAAACTTTTTTGTTTTAAATAATCTAATGACATTAAAATTGCACAAATTGAGCAAAGAATTATTAACCCTTTTAAAAAAGAAGCAAAAGGATCTATTAAAAGACTATTATAGAATAGAATACTATTTTTGAATGGATCAGAGATTAGTAAAAGAAAAGCAAATCCTAAACTAAAGATAGCAAGCCAGCTTACATTTCCGATTAAAATAGGGTAATCATATCGATTAGAGGTACTTAACACTATTCCATAAACTAATAAAACAATAGTCGCAGTGACTAAAAAAAGCTCTGGAAAAACTGCTTGAAAATCGTTTGCAAATAAAGAAATAAAATTCATGGTTCTTATTGAACTTTCTTTATCAACCCTTTCTTAAAAAGCCTTTTTGGCTAAATTTTTCGAAAAAAAGTATATTAGCTAAAGCATTAGCTCTAGCTAATATCGTCTTTCAGGGACCTTCTAGCTATGGAAGAAGTCGAATTTTATTAATTAAAATTCCCATGTTGAATTACATTAGCAACTGAACAGTGCATAGGATCTAAGAAAACTTCAGGGTATATACCCATCCATAATACAGCAATAATTAAAGGCAAGAACATGAAAACTTCCCGTCGATTACAATCAGAATAAACGTTAATAAAATTGGGTTTAAAATTACCAAAAACAACCCGATTGTAAAGCCATAATGAATAAGCTGCACCTAAAACCATACCAGTAGCTGCAAGTGTAGTAATTAAAGTATTATTTTGAAATGCACCAACTAAAATTAAAAATTCTCCAACAAAACTACTAGTTCCAGGTAAACTTAAATTACCTAGCGTAAAAAATAAGAAAATTACGGAAAATATAGGCATAGTGTGCACACAAGCACCATAATAAGGAATTAATCGAGTTTTGTGACGATCATACAAACAACCTACACACAAGAAAAGAGCGGAACTTACAAGTCCATGACTTAACATTAAAAGAATACTTCCCTCAATCCCTTGAACATTTAAACTAAATAATCCAATTGTGACAAAAGCCATATGAGCTACAGATGAATAAGCAATAACTTTTTTTAAATCAATTTGTCGAATTGTTGTTAGCGATGCATAAATCACAGCAATTATACTCATAGTATAAATTAGAGGTGTAAAATAAAGGGATGCTTCCGGAAACATTGGAATAGAGAATCTCAGAAATCCGTAAGTTCCTAATTTCAATAAAACACCAGCTAAAATAACAGAACCAGAAGTAGGAGCTTCCACATGAGCTTCAGGAAGCCAAATATGAACAGGAACCATTGGTACTTTTACTGCAAATGATGCAAAAAATGCAAGCCATAAAAGAATTTGCCGTTTTTCACTGAAAGATGTTGTATATAATACTTGTAAATCTGTGGTTCCTGTTTGAAAATAAATAAGTATAATAGCTAAAAGCATTAATACTGAACCAAATAAAGTATAAAGAAAGAATTGATACGCAGCTCGAATTTTTCTTTCTCGAGAACCCCAAATACCAATAATTAAAAACATTGGTATTAATACGCTTTCGAAAAACACGTAAAAAAGTAATAAATCAAGCATACAGAAAACAGCGATCATACAACTTTCTAGAATTAAAAAAGCAATTACATATTCTCGAACGTAAGTTTGAATACTAACCCATCCTACTAAAATACAAATAGGAACTAAAAAAGTACTTAATATTACAAAAAATAATGAAATACCATCTATTCCCATATAAATATGTAAATTTGATATAGGAAGCCAAGTAATTTTAGTTACAAATTGAAATTGTGGAGTTGAATGATCAAATTGAATCCAAAGAAAAAGTGATGCAATAAAATTAATTAAGGATACACTTAGTGCAGTTGATCTTACATAAGAAAATGGAAGAAAAAATACTAACGCTGCACCTAACAAAGGAAACATTAGAAGAAAAACAAGTAAAGAGTCGTTCCACATAAATAAAATTTCTTTTTTCGTTAAAGATGTTTTAATCATAATTAAAAAAAATTGCAGCTACTAACTTCCATACGAAATTAGTAGCTCCTGCTAATTCCTGTCCTTTCGGGCTACCAGTCCAAAGGTCAGCTTCTGGTTTTTTCAGGATGAAAGTCCCGGAAATACGAGAAGCATTTATTTTGGTTATTACTTATGAGTTTAAGCAAACCCTAAAATAAATAGAAAACTAGCAATATATAAGAAATATAGTCTATGATCTACCCAAAAAGATAAAACGTCCCATAAACTAACAATAGTCACAAAGAAAGTAATTCCAATTAACATAAAGAAGGCATAATGAAATAAAAATCCTGTTTGAAAACGGCTTGTACGTTGCGCTAATTGTTGAAATGTATGAGAAATTCCATAAGGTCCTAAAATTTCAATAGCACCCTTATCTAGAGCTTTTAATGAAACTTCATGACCAAACCATAAAGCTTTTTCTGCAATAAATTCATTATAGACTTTATCAAAGAGCCATCGTTTATTTAAGAAAGTATACATTTTTAACCCAAATTTACTAGTTTTTAAGGTATATGCTAGACGAGATCCCATAGCAGTCATATTAATAAAATATGAAATAATAGCACCTGCTGCTGTAAAGTATAAAGGAAGTAATTTAATTTTTGTAGGGATGTATTCCGATTCAACTAAATTTATATTAGTAGGTAATGTAAATAAAGCATTATTCCAAAAGTTAGTACCTAATCCTATCATCATATCCTTTGCGATGTAACCTACAAAAATACTTCCAAATGCAAGAAGAATTAAAGGAATAGCCATAATAACAGGTGCATCATGAGTATGAGCAAAAGATTGCTTTAATCCATTACTGGGACCTAAAAAAGTTAAATAAATTAATCGAAAAGAATAATAAGAAGTACAAAACACAGATAATGTACCTAACCAGTATGCAAATGTTCCACTTATTGTATATGTACTATAAGCAACCTCTAAAATAACGTCTTTTGAATAAAATCCAGTTAAAAAAGGAAAACCTACTAAACTTAAAGAACCTATTAACATCATGCTATAAGTAAAAGGTAAACTTTGTACAAGTCCTCCCATTTTCCGCATATCTTGTTCATCCTGCATTGCATGAATTACAGAACCAGCACTTAGGAATAATAAAGCTTTAAAAAAAGCATGGTTCATTAAATGAAAAATACCTACAGAATAATTAGAAATCCCACAAGCAAAAATCATATAACCTAGTTGACTACAGGTTGAATAAGCAATAACTCGTTTCATGTCATTTTGTACTAAACCTGTAGTTGCTGCAAAAAACGCAGTCATAGCACCACCAAAAGTAACAATCATTAAAGCATTAGGCGCATACTCAAAAATAGGACTACATCTAGCAACTAAAAAAACTCCAGCTGTTACCATTGTAGCAGCGTGAATTAATGCAGAAACAGGAGTTGGACCTTCCATGGCATCGGGTAACCAAGTTTGTAATCCAATTTGAGCAGATTTCCCCACAGCACCAATAAATAAAAGAAAGCATACAATAGTTAGTGCATCAAATTCCATAAGACAAAATAGAAATGGACTTTGTGCAACTGTCGGAGCACAAGCAAAAATTGTCACAAAATCTACAGTTTGAAATAGAAAAAATAACCCCATAACTCCAAGGGCTAATCCAAAATCACCAACCCGGTTTACTAACATTGCTTTAATAGCAGCCTTATTTGCTTGTAATCTTGTGAACCAAAAGTTAATCAGCAAATATGAAGCTAATCCTACACCTTCCCAACCAAGAAACATTTGAATAAAATTATCTGCAGTAACTAGCATTAACATGAAAAATGTAAAAATTGAAAGATAAGACATAAATCGCGGAAGATGAGGATCTTCTCCCATATAACTTATCGAATATAAATGAACTAAACTACTAACTGAAGTCACAACTACAAGCATTACTACTGTAAGACTATCAAAAAGAAATCCCCAAGAAGCATCAAACATTTCTGAATGAAACCAAGGTGCAAGTTGAATATAACAAGGACTTGCACATAAAGCGACTTCATAGAAAGCTATACAAGAAAGAATAAAAGACATCATAACACAACTAGTAGTTAATAAAGCTGCTCCTCGAAATCCAAGTAATCGACCAAATCCTCCAGCTAGGGAAAACCCAAGAAAAGGAAGTAGGATAATAACTAAATACATACAAAAGTTCTTTTTTTATACTGTTTTATATGAAGCCTTTTTTACGTATTTGAAGTTTGTACGTTTTAGGCTTTTTTTGTCTGGAGACGGACTTGAACCGTCGACACAAAGATTTTCAGTCTTTTGCTCTACCAACTGAGCTATCCAAACTTCTGACGCGAAGGGCGTCAATCTTTTTCTTTGGAGAAGTAGTCCAACTTTTTTTCCGGAAGGACCGTAGCTTCGAAAGGCTATTAAATCTTAAAGAAATTTTAGAGATGTTGGCCTTCTTTGAAAGCGTAGATATTTATTTAATTTTTTCTACTTTCATAGAGATAAATTTAAATATCAATACTAAAGATTTTCGTTTCAACCAGACTTTCGGTATCGAAAATGCAATTTAAGAATGTATCAAATGGAGTATAGCCAAGTGGAAAGGCATCGGTTTTTGATACCGATATGCAAAGGTTCGAATCCTTTTACTCCAGTAATTAAATTATATGGATCCCTTCGGGCTAGTTAGAATTTTGAATAACTAATCTCTTACGGAGGTGTTATACTTATTTGTTATTGTTTTAACTATAATATTTAAACAATAATATATAAATTCATATGAACTATTATTCCCCGGGATTGGATATGTTATTTTTGAAAGATTCGTATCAGAATCGACTATTGCAATCACAGGTATATTTAAAACCCATGCTTCATTAATTGCTTCTTTATTTTTAGAAGGATTTAATACAATTAATAAATCGGGTTTTGATATAGGAGTTTGAAATCCTTGAAAACTTTTTTTCATTTTCTCATAACGTGGCGTAGATACATAAAATAATGAAGTATAAAGATGTAATTGCGTCACAACTTTTTTATAAGTTTCTATTTCTTTAGAAATAATAGGCCAATTGGTTAATGTTCCACCAACCCAACGATTATTTACATAACTTTGTTCGGTTAATTCACAAGTTTTTTGTAGTAACTTATTATATAAAGGATTTGAATTGATAAATAAAATATGACCTTTTTGTGAAACAATGGAGCTTATAACATCTAATGCATTAAATAACCCTTTGATAGTCTTAGATATATCTAATATATATACTGCATTTCTAGAAGCAATTAAGTTAGAACTCATAGTTGGATGCCATTTTTTATTTCCTATATGAGCAGATAATTTAAAGAAAGAATCTATATGTTTAATAGACTCCACGAAAATTTCTTGATTTTTTTTTGTATTTTTCATAAAATATATAATTTTTTTCTATTTCCGAAGCTCCTATTAGTTACTAAAAGGAGTGTCGACTTTGACGCTTTTCAAGGCCTTATATAGAAAACGATCTCTTAGGTCCCGAAGGGACGAAAAGACAGTCTTTTTAAAAGACGTCAAACCCTATGGAGCATTGGTTCTATTGATTAGCTCTTTCGAGCATCGCCTTTATTAGAACGAAAATCTCTTTAAAAAAAGAACAAGGATTATGCAAAAAAAGCCTTTATTCAAAACATGTAAACATTTATTTTTTCATATTCGTCCTACAAAAAAATTAAATTCAAAACAGTCTACTATTTTAAAACATTTAATTTTATGGAAAATGGCACGAATCAAAAAAAAGACTCAATTGCCATTAAGTCCGTCTTTTAAGTTGTGGCAACGTTCTTCTACTCTACCAAAAACTGCTTCTCTCCATATAAAACGTGTACAAAAAAATGAGCAAAAAGAATCTGATTATTTTTCTCAATTCACTACAAGACAAACATTGTCGAGTATTTATGGAAATATTCAAAAAAAACAAATGAATAATCTTGTAAATCAAGCTTTTCGAAGAAAAGGTCATGCGGGAAGTCGGTTAATTACTTTATTAGAAAGTCGATTAGATGTAATTCTTTATAGAGCTTCTTTTTGTACCAGTATTTTTACAGCAAGACAACTTATAAATCATAATAAAATAATGGTTAATGGTATAATTTCTAATAGTTCAGCTCTTTTATTATCACCAGGAGACATTGTTTCCGTAGTTCATAATTATGAAATGACTTTAAAAAATTCTATAAAAAGTATACAAAAAAAAAACTTAAATAAACCTAATTATTTAGAAATAAGTTATAATTTAATGACTATTGTTTTTTTATATGCACCTACATATGTCTTTTTTCAAACTTATATAGATAGAGATAATATTCATAAATCTTTTTAAACGAAACTTTTTTGCTCCTTTTACTCTTTGATTTTTTCTAAGTAAGGAGCTTCTTCTAATAATTATTTAAATTATAATATACTAAAAAGAATACAAACCTTTGATTCGAAATTCATTGTAAAATTATATTTATTCTTATGTAAGCTCTTATATAAATTCCTAAAAAACACTTATCAACCTTTTTTCGTTTATTATATGAATTAACTTCATCAAGGCCCCATAGCAACACCTAAAAAAAAATTTAATAATCAGCTTTTTTGCGGGTACTTCCGATTTCTTCGTTTTAAAAATTCCTCAGCGAAAATACAAATAAATCATATATATAATAAAATTTAATTTATTTTGATATAACATAAAGACTCAAAATAATTCTAAGACACCTTCGATAATTGAAACGACGATAAATTTGAAATGGATTTTTTTCCTGAAGGCTATTAAAATCAACAAAAAATTATAGTAAATAACTTTACTTTCATACGCTGAAATCCCTTTAGGACAAAAGGACCTTTGTTCGATGAAACGTTATTTTTTGTTATTTGTTTAACTAATCAAGACTAAAAAAATTTTTTTTAGGGGTTGCTATGGGGCCATTAAAGAGTTTCTTATATTTTTTAAAATTTTTTGTGAAAGAAATGAAGAACTGTCAAATTTTTCAAAGGATTAACAGTTCTTGTGAAAAAAAGAAAAAGTTGATTTATGGATAATAATAACAGAAATACCGTCCCTTCGGGACCGGCTAACATGCCTGAAATGGAAACTCCTGAATATAAAAGGTTATATACTGCAGCAACTCATTTAATCGATCAAACTTTTAATAAAAAATGTCACCAACTTCTTGAATCTGAAAAGTTCTTGGAAAACAATGTACTAGTTTCTGACTTGAGACAATATCTAAAAAAGCAGGATGAATTAGAACACAATACTAATAAAAATGCTATTTTTAGATATATAAGTGAATCAAATCGGCTAAATCTGACTAAACAAGAAATCATAAATATCTTCAACGAGGAGACTATCTTTTTAAGCCTGAAAAACATCGATTTTTCTAAGATGGATAATTCGGAAGCTCGTAAGATTGTCGACAAACAAATAAAAATCATGAAAGTTCGACTTTATCGACTTTCTAATCAATTTATAAATATGATAGCATCTATATTTGTTAAACATATAGCAAATGATGACTTTAAAAAGCAACCAGAGATTTCTACAAAGAATCGTCAAATAAATGGTTTTTCAATTCTTGAAAAATATTATGTGAAGGAATATATGACTAATATAAAACCGCATTGGTTTGAACAATATGACCTTGCAGTTTTCAGAAGAATGTTGATAGATACTATTATTTCTGAGTTGGACTAAAAATTTTTATTTCTCCATTCGGGACAAAGGAAGAAATAAAAATTTTTTTTAGGTGTTGCTATGGGGCCATTAAAGAGTTTCCTATACTTTTCTCAAAGTTTTTTTCTTTTTTACAATAATAAAGTAGTAAAGAAATAATCATTCTTTGTTTTTTTAATTATAAATCTATTATATTATTATTATATATCATTAGCATAATTATAAAAATAATATAATTTTAACTAAAGTTCCAATAATAAAATCAACAACTACAAAATTCTACTATGTAAAAAAACATCACAAGTTGAAAAAATAAATTGTTTTTTAACATAGTACTAAAAAAATGTTATGGTGAAAAAATCACCATAACACAAAAATATATTTTTAAAATATATAAAAATACGGATATAATTTAGTACATGTTAGTAAGCTTTTTACAAAGGTATAACTTCATGCCTATTTTGTAGTAGTCTTCTACAGAAATGTACATCCAAGAATTGGTATCGAGTAGAGTTTCTTGTTTAAGATGCTTTCAACAATTCTCTCATATGAACGTAGCTACTCAGCAATGCTCCTGGTAGAACAACTGATACACCATAGGTTCACCCATCCCGGTCCTCTCGTACTAAGGACAGATTCTCTCAATTCTATAAAATCTAATGGTAGATAGGAACCAAACTGTCTCACGCATGATAATCATTATGTTTCCATAATGCATGGACTATATCTTCATCCTAGCTCACAGTCTAGGAGCTCGCGTATGAAGAAGTGCTGTACACTTTCTTCTCAGCTAAAAGGTTATAAATATTATCTGACTTTATATTCTACCATGTTAAAAAGTTAGTTTTTATTTATTTAGCTTCAGTCTCTACGGGGATTGATAAATAACTTTGCACCACCAAAGCAGTTAAGGTTCTTCTTTTTGAATCTCTCAAAATAGCTGATTTATCTACTAAGTAACATACTTGTAAAAAGTCATCGGCCGTTTGAACCTTACTATGTAGCTCAATGATTTGTAAAACAAGAGAGGCTAATTTACGCTTCATAATAATATGAGGCAGAAGTGCTTCTAAGATTAATTTCACAGCACTGAATCCGACTATGGAATATTCGCTAATTCCGTCAGGACGTTTCCGAATAGTTCCATAACCTAGCATCTTTTTTAACCCTTCAAGATGCCATGATCGTGAAGTTTTTTGATAAAAATGAATACCAACTCGTATTTGAAAGCCATACGGACTGCATGACTGTCGTACAATTTGAGCTAATATACAACCATCTCCATCTAAAAACCCCGATATATAGGATTTCTGTTCACTAGTCACTTGTAATAACTTGTTATTCATAAGTTTCTACTTTTTTTCAATCTTCCCTCGGTATTGTCATAATTCAAACTCTTGAATGTTAGATTTCACCGATATAGCGAGTGCTTTACATCGTGTTACCACGTGTACACGCAGTGTATTCTACGTTTTAAACCCAACTCACGTACCACTTTAATCGGCGAACAGCCGAACCCTTGGGACCTTCTTCAGCCCCAGGATGTGATGAGTCGACATCGGAAGTCTACACGTATATGGAAAAAGAGTTAAAGATGTAATTTATAAGACATACATTCTAATATATAAGGAGAAATTATATCTGTAAAAGATTGCCTTGAAGATGCATTAATATACAATTTATAACTAGGTGATTTACTTCGACTATTTATTCGATCTTTCCATATGGAAATTTCTAAGCCAAAATTCATACCTAATACATGAGCAGCAAGTTTTTGTTCATGCAAAGGATAACATTGTGTATTAATTACATAACCATGCGGTGTCAAATTACCATCATCCATAAACCAATAAGCAAGAACTCGAGGCGTTAACCATCGATGAAGTAATCTTGGAATTCTTTTCCGACGACGATTTTCAAGATCAGAATCTTGCATATAAAACTCTTGATTGTAAAATCGAAAGCTTGGATGTTGATAAGTTTTAAACCAAACAGATTGGCGATCTAGGACCCCCCCTCCTTGAATATTTCGAATCACAGGCGGTGATCCAACCCAAGGATGCATAATTTCATATATATGATCAATATATTGTCTATTTTGAATACCTTGTTCCCATTTTATATTAGGATTATAATGATTTTTCAAAGGTTTCATAATACTTGCGTCTCCCAAAAGAGTGCCTATAATACATTCTCTTTGAATATCATTTAATACTAAACTTTTTTTGTAAAGATCAAGTTCAGAACGAGACATTGTTTTTTGACTTTGCTCGCTTACATTAATTAAATCTTTCATCATAACGTTCCCGTCTTTTTTTTGATCAAAAGCGGACTGATTTTCGCAAACCAGTTCAGACTATATCATAATCCAATACTCATACTATTGAATATTGGATTTTCGGCGTGTAGTCGTTGAGGATCCTACTTTAACTCAATCTATTTCCATTAAGTTATTTGGTTTCCTGCGGGTTGTCTGCGACATTTCTATGAGAATGATCTCGAAAGCATCTTTCTCTATAAAATTGTTGGAAACTTTTAGAAATGTATCTACATCTCTGAATCCTATGAAATGGAGTGGGTAAACAATTCATAAGATTTGAGAACAGAGTTTCTCGCATATAGCCGAATGCATACATAAAAACTTACGTTTTTATAGCCCCGATTGAGGTGCCAAACAACCCCGTCGATAAGAGCTCTTGGGGGTTATCAGCCTGTTATCCCTGGCGTACCTTTGATCCGTTAAGCGAGGACCCTTCCACACGGAAGTCCCCGGACCACTATGGCCGACTTTCGTCTCTGCTCGATGTGTCCATCTTACAGTCAGGCAAGCTTATGCCATTATACTCTACAGCGGATTTCCGGCCCGCTTGAGCTTACCTTCGCACGCCTCCGTTACTTTTTAGGAGGCGACCGCCCCAGTCAAACTACCTACCATACATGGTTCCTTTTTTAAAGGTTAGGAACTAGATCGTCTAAGAGTGGTATTTCAAGATTGTCAAGTGTTTAAGTTTGACTCCCACCTATCCTACACAAAGATGATCAAGGTCCAATGTAAAGAAATAGTAAAGGTGCACAGGGTCTTCCCGTCTAGCCACCAGTACTCCGCATCTTCACGGAGAATTCAATTTCACTGAGTCCATGTTGGAGACAGTAGAGCAGTCGTTACACCATTCATGCAGGTCGCTACTTATGCGACAAGGAATTTCGCTCAGTTTCTCTCTGATCTTTCAATCAAAGCTGGACTCTATCTTAAATCTACTTCCTTTCTTCACTTACGTCAACCTTATTATCTAATCCCGAATTTTCGTGAAACTCCTTCGAATTTGACTTTCTTCCGGCTAGAACTATTTGTTGAATTCTTTCAAAACCTTCTTTTTCTAGATGAAGTTTTTTCTCCATCATTAAAATCACTTTTCGAAACTTCAGAAAATCTACATGTTTCTTCGTTTTTAATTCATGTTTCTCAAAGAATGGTATTATAATAGTTCGTAAATGTTGAAAAGATCGAACACGATAACAATATATATTTTCTTTATCGCGACGAACAACTCCACAACCAAAATAGTCTTTAATCGCATGCAATAATTGAATATCACGTATATGTTGAGTTATGACAAAACTACATAATATTTGACATTTCATTTTCATCGATGGTTGAGGATTCATTTCGATATGAAAACAACCCTCACCATCTACAAAACCTACAATCCATTGAGCATTTAAATTCATTAATTCTTTACTTTTTTAGTTGAAAGCTGTGAAAATTCCCAAACGTATAGTCTCTGAGGATCCTACTTTAACTCAAGTTGAGTTATTTGGTTTCCTGCTGATTGTCCCCATGTTCTGTCAATTTTCACTGCTATTTCAGTAACCTAATCAAATAATAACTAAATTAAGGAAATAACGAGTATGACAAGACTGTTTGACTTAAGTCAAAGAAATCAATTGCGAATCATTTGGTCAAAATGAAAAGATTTCTGGAGGAGTTTCCAGCATATAGTTTGGTTTTAATAAGGCTAGCATATATTCCTGATAACATATTATGATTGTTAACCTTAGGACCGTTAGAGTTACAGCCGCCGTTTACTGGGGCTTCGATTCAAAGCTTTTTAATACCTCTCCTCTTAACCTTCCAGCACCGGGCAGGTGTCAGACCTTATACATCATTTTTCAATTTAGCAAAGTCCTGTGTTTTTAATAAACAGTCGCTACTCTCTATTTTGTGACACTCTTTTCGACGCCCACTAGTCCTTTCGGACGTCGAGGGCTAGCGAAGAGTACCCCTTATCCCTAAGTTACGGGGTTAATTTGCCGAGTTCCTTCAACATGGTTCTCTCACACGCCTTAGTATATTCTACTTATCGACCAGTGTTGGTTTTCAGTACGGTCTATTAATTTCTAGTAATTTTCCAGGAAAATCTTTAATAAATTAACAAGAAACCAGCTCTTGATAACAATCATAAATTTTCAAACACTAGATAGGAATTCCCATCGAAAATTTCCTTTTGGAAATTATCTTAGGGACCGACTAACTCTGCGCCGACGAGCGGATCGCAGAAACCCTTCGATTTTCGGCGATCATGATTTTCACATGATTTATTCGTTACTCATGTCAGCATACTCACTTCTGATTTCTCCACTAATTTCCTGACAGAAAAGCTTCAACGAATTACAGAACGTTCCGCTACCATACTAATGAAAAATTTAGTATTCGCTGCTTCGGTAAGTTACATAAGACCCGATACATTTTCGGCGCAATTTCGCTAGACCAGTGAGCTATTACGCTTTCTTCAAAGGATGGCTGCTTCCAAGCCCACCTTCTGGTTGTTTTCGCGATATTACTTCCTTTTCCACTAAGTAACTGTTTAGGGACCTTAGCAATCGATCTGGGCTGTTTCCCTTTCGACTTTGGACCTTAGCGCTCAAAGTCTGTCTAGAATCTTTGAAGAAAAGCATTCGGAGTTTCCTTGGGATCAGTAAGGCTTTGGGCCCCCCTAGCCCATTGAGTGCTCTACCTCTTTTCTTCTTCATGATTCCGCTCTACCTAAATAGATTTCGCGGAAAACCAGCTATTTCCAAGTTTGATTAGCCTTTCACCCCTAGTCACAAGTCATCCCCGTATTTTGCAACATACGTGGGTTCGGCCCTCCAAAGTGCTTTACTACTTTTTCAGCCTGCTCATAACTAGATCACTTGGCTTCGGGTCCAATAAAAATAACTTCAAGAAAGATTGCCTTATTCAGACTTCGTTTGTGTATGCCTCCACCTAGTGGCTTAAGCTTGCTATTTTTATTGACTCGCTGACCCATTATGCAAAAGGTACGCAGTCACTTCATACTAGCTTTTTCTAAAAAAGAAAAGCATAGAAAAGCTTCTACTGATTGAAAGCATCGAATTTTAGGTGTCTATTTCACAAGCCTTTTTTAGGCTTCTTTTCACCTTTCCCTCACGGTACTTGTACACTATCGGTTACAAAGAGATACTTAGGCTTGGAGGGTGGTCCCCCCATCTTCAAACAAATAGTTTCGTTTTACTCAATAGAATAATATATACTAGCTTTCAGAGAAAGCGTCGATTGTTCATGTACAGGGCTAACACCTTCTTTGGCAATAGATTCCAAAGTTCGAAACTTCTTTCTATTTTCCATGATGAAAAAATATTATTCAAGGCCTAATCCGCTTTCGCTCGCCACTACTAACGGAGTCTCGGTTGATTTCCTTTCCTTTTGCTACTTAGATGTTTCAGTTCGCAAAGTTATTAGAATTAGGGTTTCCCCTTGGGATATCCATAGATCACAGTTTGCCTTTCTATGGCGATTTCGTTTTATTCAACGTCCTATTTCCTTTGTACCTAGTCATCCATTCAATGCTTACTTTGTTCATTTTATTATTTTTTTATGAGCCTTTTCATTATAGAAAGCCGACACTTTTTAAAAAAGT